GTCAGTAAAATGGGTCCTATAGAGAGTCCATCTATTCCGAATCTCCAGTAAAAATCAAAAAAATTGATCCATTTATAATTCTCTGTCAATTGGATTAATGGATCGTCCAATTGGAAATGATAACAGAATGCATAGGTTGTTAGAAGGAGATTCATTAAGCATATACAAATAGTATACCACCGAATTACCTTATTTCCTCTATGGGGAAATAAGAAGATTAAGGAACCCGCGGATATTGGCAAAACTACAACTATTGTTAACCAAGGAAAAAAATTCGTGGTAAAAATAAGATACACTTAGGCCAGAAAAACCCGTGCTCAAAATAGAAAAAAAAAAAAGATTTTCTATTTTGAGCACGGGTTTTTGTCAGTAAAAAAATGGTATTCGTGTGTGGTTTTTTGAAACGTGTCAATAAGCTAGACCCATGCTTCGAGTTGTTTCATGCCATAAATAAACTCGAACACTCAAGAAATCTGTCGGGCAGGCGGATTCACACCTCTTACAACCAACACAGTCCTCTGTTCTTGGAGCAGAAGCAATTTGCTTAGCCTTACATCCATCCCAAGGTATCATTTCTAATACATCTGTGGGGCAGGCTCGGACACATTGAGTACATCCGATACATGTATCATAAATCTTTACTGAATGTGACATTGGATCTATTAATTTTTGAACATCAGCAATTTTCGATCTAGTAAACTTGTAAATGAATCATATATTGCGACACCAGACGAATCAATGATTTACCAGAACTTTTCTAATCAATCTACCTCTGGATCAATTCATAAAAGAAGGCCAAGATACTTTGATTTCTTACGTTTTCGTAAACATGATCATACGTTGTGTATCATACATGCGAGTTTGAATTGCTAAATATTAGAATTTCAATATTCGAAATTCTTATTTTTCTGATTAATACTATTTATTCAACAAATTCGATTGATTGATACGAGTTGATTTTCTGTTACGATAAATTGATGAAACAATAGCCGGTCCAATAGCTGCTTCAGCGGCTGCGATAGCTATAACAAAAATTGAAAAAATATTTCCTTTTAATTGGCGACTATCAAAAAAATCAGAAAAAGTTACGAAATTTATATTAACCGCATTCAGTATAAGTTCAAGACACATAAGGGCTCGAACCATATTTCGACTCGTGATCAATCCATAGATACCGATAGAAAATAAATAAGCACTCAAAACAAGTACATGTTCGAGCATCATTGACCAACTCCTTATCCATTTCGATTCATTTCAATATGAACAACAATTCAACAGATTCGATTGACTAGAGAATATAACAAGTACGGAGTACGGACCAAAAGAATATATTGGTAATAAATCGAATAAAAAAATTATTTTAAACATAAACAATCTTTCACTTTCCCATTCACATATAAAATTCAAAGGAAATGGAGATAAAATAAAATAGAATAGAACAAAAATGGAATTAAGATTGATGTTACTAAGTTCTATTCTTACTGGCGAGCCACGACAATTGCACCTATCAAAGCAGCTAAAAGAATTATTGAAATGAGTTCAAATGGAAGAAAAAAATCTGTTGATAAATGAATTCCAATTTGTTGACCATTATTTATCAAATCTTGCTCTATAATCTGATTTGATCTTGTAGTCCAAATAATCCCGTACCATGATGTATCCGGAATAGTAGTTATTAGTGAAACAAAAATACTTGTACAAACCATCAAAGTAACTCCATCCCCAACGGTCCAAAGATTAAAATCTTGGTAATATTCTGAACCATTTATGAACATCACAGCAAATATGATTAAAACGTTTATAGCTCCCACGTAAATAAGTAGCTGTGCTGCAGCTACAAAATGGGAGTTTGATAAAATATAGAATAAAGATATACAAACAAGAACCAGTCCCAACGAAAAGGCAGAAAAAATTGGATTGGTAAGTAATACTACTCCTAGACTTCCTAATACAAGACCTGATCCTAGAAAGATTAACAGAAAATCATGGATCGGTTCAGGTAAATCCATTAGATGTAAAATAAAAGATAAATAAATCAAAATTTCATGACCTTATTGATACGACCAGGAAAAAATTTTATATACTAAATTTCGATTTCTAATTGAATTAAATCCTAAGGAGTGTGAATTGATATAGATACAGTTATAGGACTAATCTCATTCTTTATACGAAAGAGTAGTTCGACACTATATTAAACTGTACTATATATTTATAGAATAATAATATTCTATTTATTTCTATTTATTTTTTCTATTTATTTTCTTTTTATTAATTTATTAAATAAATAGAAATAATTTATCTTTTACTTTTAATACTTTTAATAGAATTTTTAATATAAAATAGAAATTTAATATAAATTCGAAATCTCTAATTTTTAGAAATTTCTATTTATATAGAAAAAAAAAATTATTTGAATTGAATTGTTCGAATTGTATAATCGTCAATTATTGACATTGGTAAACGGCCCAAGGCAATTTGATTATAATTCAATTCGTGACGATCATAAGTCGAAAGTTCATATTCTTCAGTCATTGATAAACAATTTGTTGGACAATACTCAACACAGTTACCACAAAATATACAGATCCCGAAATCAATACTGTAATTAAGCAATCGTTTCTTTCGAATATCAGTTTCCAGTTTCCAATCAACAACGGGTAGATCTATAGGACATACACGAACACATACTTCACAAGCAATGCATTTATCAAATTCAAAATGGATTCGACCGCGGAAACGTTCCGATGTGATTAATTTTTCATAAGGATATTGAATAGTTACAGGTAAACGATTTGCGTGGGATAAGGTAATCATGAAACTTTGACCAATGTACCTTGCAGCTCGTACTGTTTGTTGACCGTAATTCATGAACCCAGTTACCATAAGGAACATATCGTGAATATCTATGAATATTTTTGTTTTGTTTCTTTCTCTTGTTTGAGACAAGTTATGAATATAGAATATCAATCTTTTACAGTGAAAACAGTCGAAACGAAGTTGTTAATAATAGATTACCGAGAGAAATAGGTAAAAGAAATTTCCATCCAAGGTTTAATAATTGATCCATTCTTAGCCTAGGCAAAGTCCATCTTGTTGTGATAGAAACGAACAAGAACAAATAAGTTTTAGCTAATGTAATAAAGATACCAATTGTAGTTCCAAAAACTCCACATGTTTTATTTATTTCAAAAAGCTCAGAAATGAATATGTACGGAATAGAGATATTCCAGCCGCCCAAGTAAAGAACTGTTACAAATAATGAAGAAACTAATAAGTTTAAATAGGAAGCAACGTAAAATAAACCAAATTTTATACCCGAATATTCGGTTTGATAACCTGCTACTAATTCTTCTTCTGCTTCTGGTAAATCAAAAGGTAATCTTTCACATTCCGCTAGGGAAGAAATTAGAAAAACGATAAAACCTATAGGTTGACGCCACAAATTCCATCCCCAAAAACCATATTTTGATTGCGCGTCAACTATATCAACTGTACTTAAACTGTTAGATAATCCTAGTCGGTGATAACATTACTGTTCCCATCGCTATTACAGAACCGTACATGAGATTTTCACCTCATACGGCTCCTCGAAGGCCATAAATAAATCTAAGGACCGGGCCTGGTATTTAATTTATCTTGATATATCCCTAGGATAGATAGGATTCCAATCTATTGGACGGTCCTGAATTAGACCAATTGAATTCTGTCTGTTAAAATTTATAATAATAAATACAAAAAGTACTTCTGAATTGATCTCATCCCTTAAAAATTTTAATTTGTTGAGTAATAATCGAATTCTTCAATAAAATACTCCTTTAGAATTATCAATAACCCATAGTTTTAGTTTTCGATTACGTAAAAAAATTAGACACTAGTTTATGAATTATGACATAAATTGTATCTCCGTGAATATGGATATAAGAAAGAATCAAAAGGGATCTCTCTTTTTTTTTTTTTTATTGTATTATATTATTCTGTCTTTTTTTTTCGTTCCTATTCTTCTTTTTTTTTATGTGCAAAACAAAAGGGGACTTAAAAAAATTAAAGGATTTTTTCGTTTCTGATAGTCATTTATTTAATCAGTGGATAGGAGCATACTCTGGATCGGAATTGTGGGGAGTACTGCCTGATTATTTCTACCAACTTAAAGCCCCAATTAGTATTCTTTTTATATTATGCAGAAATGCTCTTTTGGAGAATTTACATAATCTTCATTACTAATCCTTTGTGTATCTTGGTGTTTCTAACCATCCACTCATTTTTTATCAACCCCCCTTTATGGTAATCCATGTATGGTAATTTATACAAACGGTAGTGAAAACTCAATAAGGTTGGTCTTTTGAGCCCGCTTCAAGACAGGATGACTAATCAACCAATTTTGGGGTAAACGCTTTCTTCCGCTTATAATTTTTTTTTACTTAATTCTTATACATAGAAAATGAGACTCAATATTTTTACTGCAGATTCAAATGAAATTCAAATCATAGTATATTAATTTTTTAATTAATTCTATTTTAATTAATTCTATATATATATATATATATATTAAATATTAATTAAATTATATATTATTCTATTAGATAGTAAATATATCTATTTAATTCAAATATTATTATTCATTTTTAAAATCTAACTGAATAAATAGAAGCTGTTTTATTTCACTCATATAACTATCTGATTTAGTTCATCAATCCGAATTCCGAATAAAAATAATAAAAATCAGGATATTTATTCAATTTAGTCTACCCCTTTCCTATAAAGAAGAAAAGAAATAAAGACGAAAAGAAAAGAGCATGGAAAAGTTTCTGTCTCAACGAATCACACGTAGAGATATTGATAACACACATAGAGTTAATGGTATTTCATAACTAATCGATTGAGCAGCAGCCCGTAGACCACCCAAAAAGGAATATTTATTATTTGACCCATATCCTGACATAAGAAGTCCAATGGGAGCAATACTCGAAATAGCAATCCATAAAAAAACACCGATATTGAGATCAGCTAAAACAAAATTATAGCCAAAAGGAATTACTGAATAGCTTACTAGAATTGATATGACTGATATGGAAGGCCCAATACTGAATAAATGAATATTTCCCCTAGATGGAATAAGATTCTCTTTGAAAAGTAATTTTGTTCCATCTGCTAGAGCTTGAAGAACTCCCAAAGGACCAGCATATTCAGGTCCAATACGCTGTTGTATCCCTGCGGATATTTCTCTTTCTAACCATACAATCACTAGTACACCTATTGTGATTCCCAATACAAGAGTAAAAATAGGGATAAGTATCCATATAATTCCATAGATCTCTTTTAAAGATTCCAATCTGGAAAAAGAATTGATATCTTGTACTTCTGTTGTATCAATTATCATTTCAACGATCAACTTCTCCCATAATGATATCTATGCTACCTAGTATTGTCATAATATCAGCCAATTTCATTCTTTTAACTAACTGAGGAAGAATTTGCAAATTGATAAAACCCGGGGGACGAATTTTCCATCTCCAAGGAAAACCATTCTGATCCCCTATTAGAAAAATTCCTAATTCTCCCTTTGGGGCTTCAACTCTCACATAAAGTTCTTGTTTCGGTAATTCAAAAGTCGGAGACGGCTTTTTACTAATGAATCGATATTCAAAATCATTCCATTCTGTATCCTTTTCTCTATCAAAGGAGCGGATTTCTAAATTCTCATATGGCCCTCCGGGAATTCCTTCCAGAGCTTGTTGAATAATTTTTATGGATTCCACCATTTCACCAATTCGTACTAAATAACGAGCTAATGAATCTCCTTCTTTTTGCCATTGAACTTCCCAATCAAATTCCTCGTAACACTCATAATGATCAACTTTACGTAGATCCCATTGTATTCCGGAAGCCCGAAGCATTGGTCCTGATAAACCCCAATTTATTACTTCCTCTCCACCAACAATGCCTACTCCCTCAACCCGTTCTAAAAAAATTGGATTTCGTGTAATAAGGTTTTGATATTCAACAACTCCTGTTAAAAAATAATCGCAGAAATCCAAACATTTATCTATCCAACCATGAGGTAGATCAGCCGCTACCCCTCCGATACGAAAATAATTATGCATCATTCTCATACCTGTGGCAGCTTCGAATAGATCATAGATTAATTCTCTTTCTCTGAAAATATAGAAGAAAGGGGTTTGTGCACCAATATCTGCCATAAACGGTCCCAGCCATAGTAGGTGAGAAGCTATACGACTCAATTCCAACATAATTACTCGAATATAGCTAGCTCTTTTAGGTACTTGAATATTTCCTAACTGTTCCGGTCCATTTACGGTTATTGCCTCTGTGAACATAGTAGCTAAATAATCCCAACGTGTTACATAAGGCAAATATTGTACAATTGTTCGGTTTTCCGCAATTTTTTCCATCCCTCTATGTAAATAACCCAATATTGGTTCACAATCAATAACATCCTCACCATCTAGAGTAACAATGAGTCGAAGAACACCATGCATTGATGGGTGGTGAGGACCCATATTGACTATCATGAGGTCTTTTCTTGTAGCTGGGGCATTCATAGGTTTTTCCTCGATTCATTCTTCCATGAATTGCTTAAAATCAAAATTAGTTCATCAAAATTCAAGATCTAATAAATCGAATAATTCAAAATGACTCTTCAAATTAATGAGTTTGTGACTCCCGAATATCCAACTGAGTTATTAATTTTTTATAACGTATTACATTTTTTTTTGACAAATAAGACAGGAGTCGTTGCCGTTTTCCCAGAATTTTACGTAAACCCCTTTGAGATAAATAGTCTTTTCTGTGCAATTCCAAATGTGAAGTAAGTCTTCGTATCTTAGTGGTGAAATTGAATACTTGAAATTCAATGGACCCCCCGTTTTCTTTTTTTTTTTCTTGTGAAATAACTGGTATAAATGCATTTTTTACCATAAAATGAAAGCTTCTCTTTCCCCCCCTTTTTTTATAGATTCTAAATATTTTTATTGATCAGTAATAATAATGACACTCATTTTCAATTTGGTATATACAATAATCTTAATTTTCTTAAGAATTCCTGATTCGTTTTTTTTTTTTCAAATTAATTAATTAATTATTATTAATCAATCCAATTCAAATAGGTATACAAAAAATACTATATTTTTGTATTCACAAAAGAAAAATTGTAGATTTAAAATACGAAGATTTTGTTGATTCATTTAGAAATTTTATGGATATATCATTAAATTAGTATCATGCCTCAGAATAGAAGGTAAGACAATGCGTGTATGCATCTATTTGTCTTGACGTACCAGATATGTTATGGGAAATAGAAAAAAGAAAAATGTACATTAATGAACTTTCAATCGCGGATACATATGTATCCTTACCATACTGAAATGGCTGCCATTATTGGTATCAAACCAATAGCGATTCATACAAGCTAAATCTTCTAATCGATAATTTGGCCAAAGAAAAAACTTTAAAGTAATTAGTTTTTTTTTATCTTTATCAAGATCTTTACTTGTAGCCAAAACGTGACAGCAATTATTCACTTTATTCTCATTGTAAAATGCCGTATTTCTATGCATACTATTTTTATTTCTAGGATTGAAACAAATTAGAATTCTCAATTGTCTACGACGTCTAGCGGATAAAATATTTTCAGGAACAAGTAAATCATAATGATTTTTTTCTTTATTTTCAGTGAGCTTTTGATCTCTTATTCTTGTAATGGATTTATCAAAATTCTTCTTATCAACATAGCTTTTTTCTCGGTATCTTTGATTAATTTGGTGCTTTCTCTTATGAATCAACGAAAGGCCTATGGTTTGATACATAAGAAATTGTTCATGGTTTTTTCTAGACAGACGAATTGGTTCAATACTCAATATTCCCTTTTTCATTAATTCTGTATTTTTATTCAATTCTGTAAGAGTGAAATCCTTCTGATTCTGAATTTTCATAATATCTAGACTTAGTTCTCCTCTTTGAATAGAGGCTATAGTAATTTCTTTTAGATTGATCAGTCTAAGCAGGAGACAATATACTTTGATATTATTCATTATTTTTTCATTTAAGCAATCAGGCCAGTTCAATTGAAAAAGCAAATACCTTCTTAGGAAGCAATTTAGTTCTGCTTCGATGTTGTTCTTGTATTTCTTTCCCGATCCTGCATAATTTTCTTCAACATCTTTTTCTTTCTTTGAGAAAGATGCTTCAAGATTTACTCGAGCTGCGTATTCTATTTTTTCTTGATTTTGAGTCTCTAACTCTAATTCAAGAGATTTTTTATTTGTCGATGGTCTAAAAATATCTATTTTTTTCTTTTCAGTGATGTTTTTCTTTTCACTAACATTAACATTTTTATTTACATACAAATTGAAAAAAAGTAATTTTATTGGTATGATCCATGGGTTACTCGTATAGGCATTATAAAATCGAAAAATTTTAGAGAAGAAAAAAAATTCCCCATTCGCTACGGAACGATTTAGTATTTCTACATTCATTCCCATCCAATCAAAAAAGGTTTTTTTTTGATTGGATGGGTTGATTTCTTGATGAAGCGTAAAATAATAATCCGTATCGATCCAAGCCCCAAAATCCACTTTATTTCTAAGACAAAAATTCAGAATTCTCCAATCAAAATACTTTCTATCCAGATTTTTTTCCATATCTAGAATAGAATCTTCTACTATATAATTTTTGATAGGAATATCATCCATCATATCAAATAATATTTTTTTACGCGTGTTGGAATTATAAGAAATCGCTTGGTTATTATTTGTTTGGAATGGCCATCTATATCCATAAATATATGAGTCCTTCTTATCTGCATAATTAATAGATTTATATGATAAAAGATCATACCCATATTGTTTTTTCATTTTTTTTTTTTGATTTGTTAATGAGTCTATTTCTTGTTTTTTGTGAAGAATTAATCCCTTTTTTTCATATGAATGACATTTGGTTAAATCTTTATTTTGAGCCACACGACTTTCATTCATTCTATTTCGCCATTTTTGTGGGACTAATCTAGACCATCCACTTTGAGATAAATCGTATTGATATTGATAATGACCTTTTAACCAATTTATCCATTGATTCATTACAGAATTGGGAGGGTTCTTATGTTTTAATTTAGAATGAGATATTCCTTGTACTTCAAAAAAATAATCCTTTATTTCATTCTTAAGAAAAAGGGGTGTTCCGTGATATTCAAAAACAGATCTGAATTTAGACTTATATAAAACTTGAGTTTGTGATAATTTGTAAAATACATATGCTTGTGACAAAGAGGATACGTCACAAAAATTCTGTGAAGTCATATTACTAATATTACAAATTAAGTTTTTTATCGTAGAAGTAGAAATAAAGTGAATTATACTCTTATTTTTTTTATCAACTCTTTCTTCCTTTGCTTTATTATTGTAAATGTATTTATTAAGAATTTTTTTTGTTGATTCAAGAAAAAGTTGTACATTGATCCTAGGAATATTAATGATACATATAAAGATATCTATGTATACCTTTTCTATAAAAAATTTTAAACAATAATGTGATTTTTGGGCTAATCGAACATTTCTTCTTTGTAATATCTGCCAAATATTTTTTTCTAATTCGAATCTTTTATCATCATAATCATAAGTTGTTTTCTTAGAACAAATATTTCTCTCTGAAATTAGAAACTCCCTTTTTTTTGTAAATTTTTCTATTTGTTTTATGATTGTCTTTGTTCTATCATTCAGATCTTTTATTTTTTTTTCTGTCAATGAACAATTTGTCCAATTAATAGATTGAATTGGAATGGTTGATTCATAAATCATTGGATTACTGTTACTGATTGTTGAATCTTTTTGAATTTCATTTAATTCATATATTTTTCTCAATCCAAATATAAATAACAAATTTGATAGTGATAGTTTTTTTATTTTTTCTTTTAGAAATAGAATCTTTTTGAGAATACTTTTGATGATCCATTGTACTCTTTCTTTTGAGACATTTAGAAAAAAAGGGGTTCTTTCGTTTAAAACTTTTAGAACTAGAAAGAATTTCTTTTTCCTATTTTTCATTTTTTTTTTAAGTTCTTTAAAAATGGGATCAAAAAAAGAAAGTCGGTTTCGGGGAGAAGAAGAAAAGGGCAATTCTACTTCCATTCCGAAAACTGTTAAAAAGCAAAAATCCATTTTTTTCTTTTTTTGTTTTTTTTTCATTGGATCCTTTTCTTTTTGAGGGAATCGTAGCTTAGATCTGTGCCAAGGTTTCAGACGAAAAGGAAAAAGGATCTTTAGTTGAATACCCTCGGTTAGCCATTTTTTCGGAAATTCTGTTTCGGATAATTGAACGCCATTATAGGTGCATTTAATATAGATTTCTCTATTCCAATCCTTTAAATCCTCTGACCATTCGGGAATTTGAAATAATAGTATACGAACGATATTTTTAGTGATTATCAATGAAGGTAAGAAAATATATTTTCGAATAAGCGATTGGATTACTAATAAAAAACCTCTTATTGCTTGAGCATATATAATGCTATCCCAGGCTTCGGCTATTTCTATACGTTTTTCTTCCTCTTTTTTCTTACTTTCTTTTGTCTTTTCCTCTGTATAATCCGAAATTTTCAATTCTGTATTTTTCCACATCCAATTCTTAAAAAGAAATAAGATTCTCATTGTCTCGAAAATATCAAAAGAAAAGAAAAAGGGTTTGTCAATTTTGTCCAAAAAAAGAGGGGAATGCGCGCTTGCTTGAAAGAGTTTCCAAGTAACAGTTTTACGTCTTTGAGCGCGTCTAGATCCTTTTATTATGTCTCGCCGAAAATCCGGTTGTTGTGAATAATCTATTAAAGCTAATTCATCTTTTTCATCAGAATTCTCAGTATCCTTGGTATCTGTATAAGTATCGTCATTCTCGGAATCATCAGTAAAAATCACTATACGTTTAGCTTTTCTTGAACGAATCTCATAATCCGGTATTTGACCCATTTTTTCCAGGTATTCTACCTCGTCAATTAATTTGTATGACCATCGAGGAATTTTTTTACCGCTTTCTTTTATTCTAATACATTCTTTTCTATTTATAATTGTTTTATCGTTCGGATCAGTTATAATTGCGTCGAATAATAATTTCATTTTTTTTTTTTTTTCTTCGGAATCCATTTTTTCATGTTCGGGAAATAAGAAAAGTCCTTTAAAATTGAAACTTGATATTGATTTTCCAGAAAATTTACTGATCAAGTTAAAAAAAAAAAAAATTTCAGTGGATAATGATTTTTTCTCAAATTTATCCCTTTTCTGTTCACAGTCTGGATAATTCGTCTTAATATTAAGAAGCATCCCATGAATCTTATTTATCCAAATGTAATTTTTTGTGGAAGTTTTCTTTTTGATTGAGAGTGAAAAACTTTTTTGGATTCGTCCGCGATAGGGTCCGTTCAAAAAAGGATCATATTTTTTAGGTAAGTATTTTTTTTTAGTCTCATCATTACATAATCGAATCCTTTTTTCGAGTACATCCAGAACAAAAAATTCCTTATCTAGAGTTTCAGCCCTATTTAGAAATTTTTTGCTTAGGTTCTTTCTTTTTTGTTCATTAATAGAACTCCAATGATTATCAAATTCATCATAGGAGAGTTTTTCTGTTGTGAAGAGAGACGTCTTTCTTTGCATCATTTCAAAAAAAGTTGACAAACTAGATGGATACGTAAAAGATATTCTTTCTTTTGCATCACTTTGACATGTATGAAAAAAGAATTGGGACATCTCATTTCTTACAGCATTTTCAAATCGATCATTTTTTATATATCGCAATGGACGATGGAATCGTTTATAATCGAAAAGAATCTTTAGAAGAGGTTTTTCCAATTGGAAGATATGTTTCTTCTCTCTTTCATCGATTTTGTACGAATTCTCCCTTTCTTCCGAAAAAAGAGAAGTAGAGAGATATTTTTCAGTGGATTTATTTTGTTCTTCTTTAGTTACCTTCGTTTTGGAAGTTCTTTCTACACCTATTTCTATTTTGTTATCAATTTCATCTTCATCCCTTTCTTGTTCTTGAATTTCTGACAGTTTCTTATTAAGAAAAAGAGGCGAAGGTGTTCTGCCTAAATAATATATACAGGTAATAAATAACAAAATAATAAAGATTCGAGACATAGAATTTCTCAATTCTGACATAATGTACTTATTTGATCTAATAAGTACATTCGATTTAATAGAATTATTTTGCTGTATCCAGGCTAATACCAATCCAACCCATTTCATGAATAAAATGTGACCAATTAACCAACCAACAAAACTACTTGTTAGAAATAAAAATTGGTTGTTGCATCGAAACATATAAATGTTGACTAATCTGACTAACATTGAACTTGGTAAAATGAAAATGTTCAATAACTGAAAAATAAGATTATTCAGGAATATCCTTTGAATGCTAAAATTACGCATTGAATTTTGATTAGTGGATGCATAATTCAAAAAGTGTTTGTGATTATTGCAGAAGAAATGAAATAAAAG